ATAACTTCTGCTCGTTGCATACCCTGATCAACTACAGTACGAATAGCATTTGAGGCGGCGGCTTGAGCAGCATAGGGTGTCTTTCTTCTTGTGCCTTTGAATCCAGAAGTACCGGCGGAGGCCCAAGAAACCACCCGACCTCGTACATCTGTAACAGTTACAATAGTATTGTTGAAACTCGCTTGAACATGAATAACCCCTTTTGGTATTCTACGTCCATTCTTACGTGAACCAATACGTCCATTCCTACGCGAACCAATTTTTGGTATAGGTTTTGCCATATTTTTTCATCTCATAAATATGAATCAGAAATATACAGAAAGATACGGAAATATCCATTTCATGTTAAAACAGATCCTTTATTTTTACATGGCCCTTCTTTGAGAAATTTTATAAAAGAAAGATTATCCTTGTCTCTGTTTATGTCTCGGATTGGAACAAATCACTCTAATTCGTCCGCGCCTACGGATCAGTCGACATTTTTCACAAATTTTACGAACGGAAGCTCTTATTTTCATATTTCTCACTCCTTACCTCAATTTGGAATCTATTCTTTGGAAGAAAATGAGTCTCTTGTATTTAATTTTTTAGCTTCGAGTTGTATCTCTCGCCAAAGGAATGTTTTCCAAAATCATCTAATCGCTCGAATCTTTGTTGCGGAGTCTATAAATTATACGTCCTCTAGTTGAATCATACCGACTTATTTTTATTTTGACTCTATCTCCCGGCAGTATCCGTATCAAACTGCGTCGGATCCTCCCTGAAATATAACCTAGAATTAGATCTTCATTATCTAAATGGACCCGGGACGTTGGGAAGTGATTCAGTAATTAAACCTTCATGAATCCATTTTTGTTCTTTCATCCAGGTAACCCCTTGAAATATCATCAACTAATGGAGGAAGAGTTATATAACTTACTTTTCCTCTCTATTTCACAAATTGGAAGTTAGAGATCAAATTAGGATACTGGAGGAAGATTACCATATATAGCACAAAATTTCTCCTCCCATTTTTTCTAGTCTAGCTTCTCGATCTGTCATTATGCCTCGAGAAGTGGAAAGAATTACAATTCCCATTCCACCTAAAATCTTAGGAATTTTTTGATAGTTGGAATAGATTCGTAGACCAGGTCGACTGATACGTTTTAAAATAGTTCTATATATTCCTTTCCTAGTCCTTCTATGGCGCAAGGTTGAAACCAAGAAATCTTTGTTACTTTCCTGATGTTTCCGAACGTTTTCAATAAAACCTTCTCGTAGGAGTATTTTAACAATGTTTTCGGTGATATTAGTGGATGCTATTCGAACCGTTCCATTTTTACTCATGTCAGCATTTCTTATAGAAGTTATTATATCAGCAATAGCGTCTCTGCCCATGACGAATTCTAATTATTGGTGCTTCTTAATTTTGATATAATCAACATGTTTTTTTATTTTGAATTATTCAATTTCAATTATTAATTATTAAAAGTATATGCGTGAAACACAATCTACTAATTTAATCCATTTCAGATATCCTACTATAACTATATCATAGTTTCATCTACTAGTATTTATAATACTTCAGGAGCTAATGAAACTATTTTAGTAAAATTCAACTGTCTCAATTCCCGAGCAATCGCGCCAAAAACTCGAGTTCCTTTTGGATTTCCTTCTTGATCAATGACAACCGCAGCATTGTCATCATATCGTATTATCATACCGTTGTCACGTTTGAGTTCTTTACATGTACGTACAATTACAGCTCTAATTACTTCTGATCTTTCTAGAGGCATATTGGGCACTGCTTCTTTGATTACAGCAACAATAACGTCACCAATATGAGCATATCGATGATTACCGGCTCCTATGATTCGAATACACATCAATTCTCGAGCTCCGCTGTTATCTGCTACATTCAAAAGGGTCTGAGGTTGAATCATATCATTTTTATTTGAATCTGTTATTTCAATGCAAAGAATGAGGAAAAAAAGAAATAGTGTTTGTCTAGAAATAAATAAACCCGCGGTTGTTTTTTCATCCTCAATACCCCTTTTGTTTATCTTTAGTTCTATATCCCTATCCTGAAATAATAAATTGAGTTCGTATAGGCATTTTGCACGCAGCTATCTCAATAGCTGCTCTGGCTACAGTTTCTGATACTCCACCCATTTCATAAAGTATTCGGCCTGGTTTAACAACGGATACCCAATATTCGGGAGATCCTTTCCCCGAACCCATACGTGTTTCCGTGGGTCTTATTGTAACAGGTTTGTCTGGAAATATACGTACCCATATTTTTTCACCACGACGCGCATATCCTTTCATTGCTCTTCGCCCTGCTTCTATTTGTCTAGCTGTGATCCAAGCGGGTTCAAGTGCCTGAAGAGCGTATCTGCCGAAACAAATATGATTGCCCCGACAAGATATTCCCTTCATTCTTCCTCTATGGTGCTTACGAAATCTAGTTCTTTTAGGGTTATAGTTGATGGTTTTTTCTTAATCCCACCTCTACTACAGAACCGGACATGAGAGTTTCCTCTCATCCAGCTCCTCGCGAATGAAAAGATTCGATACGGATACACATCCATTTAATAATTAGTACACTAAACTAAGTAATGGGATTTATTGATATTTCATTTATTACATAGGAAGCTCCATATATGGCTAGATGTGTATATTTATAGATAAAGATAATGCTTATTTTTTATAACGAATCCCTATTTTTTTTTTTTTTATTTTACTCTTATCGAGTCAAGACAATATTGTATTGTAATACAATAAATAAATAAAATAAATAAGGGTTTCGCGGGCGGATATTGACTCTTTCCTGCTTCATTCGTAGGATCAATCCATGACCTCTCAGAGTAAATCAATTTGTTCTTGGTTCGTTCCGCCATCCCGCCCGATGAATCATTAGGATTCATTTTTATTTTCTATTTTATTTATATTTTCATAGTTGAATCTTATATAGTCACAGGTTTCGTCGTTCCTATAGCTTCTCTATTAATGGTTAGGCCTGAACTCTGCAACGGAGCTCCCAACAAAATTTGTTCCCGAGTCAATCTCCTCAGTTTCTATTAACCCAGGGCTCTTTATTATTTATATTATACTTTATTATTTGTATTATTATATATATCAATATTAATGCTTTATCACACTGCCTTTTATGAGGTGATTCATAGACCATACATATTGGAATCATCTATCATTGATATTTTTGTTCTCTCTTTCTATCACCTTTCCATTTATCCGCATCCCTTTATTTTTTTTTCTTCAAAATCCATAATCAGATTTGTTTTTTATGAAAATTTCAGTTGTTACAACTATATGATTGATTCAGTCATTCAGTCATATAGTGACTGTTTCTTGGGATCTCGACAATACGAAGCAATAAGTTGGTTATTAGTTTTTCGTTTATTTTATTATTTTATTTTATATAGTTATTAAGTTTATAGTGGAGGTCAGTCTTTTTTTTTTTGAAGCCCAGCTTTAAACTCTAAAGAAAAAACTAACGAGTCACACACTAAGCATAGCAATTATATCAAAAGTAAGATTAATCTATTTTTTATTCAACCTTATAGAATTAGAATTGTTTATTTTTTTTTGTTTGATTTAACGGAAAAAGGAAAAAAAACAGAAATAGTTTCTCATTTTTTGTTCTATCACTGGACAGAATGTCAAGATAAAAAAAGGTCTATTATTCCTCGTTCACAAATATCCAAATTTTTAGGCCTAATACTCCATGGATAGTTCGAATTGTATAGGAACAATGATCAATTTTAGCACGAATTGTTTGTAGAGGAACCCTACCTTCTCTGATCCATTCGACACGTGCAATTTCTTTTCCGTCGATACGCCCTGCAATTTGTATTTGAATTCCCTTTGTATCTGTTTGTTCAGTTAATTCAATAGCTCTTTTCATTGCCTTTCGAAACGAAACTCTATTTCTTAATTGTGAAGCCATATATTCTGCAAGAATATTAGGGTGTCCATAAGGTCTTTCAATTCTTGTGATAGCAATATTGAGTCTTCGGTTCACAGAATGAAACTCTTTTTGTACATTCATCTGTAATTCTTCGATCCCTCGCGTTCGGCCCTCTATTAATAAATTTGGAAACCCAATATAGATTATGACCTGGATCAAATCGATTCTTTTTTGAATTTCTATTCGTGCAATTCCAATTCCTTCGAAACCTGGGGATATTCTCTTATTTTTTTGTACATAGTTCTTGATACAATTCCGTATTTTCTCATCTTCTTGTAGACCTACAGAAAAATTTTTTGGTTGTGCGAACCAAAAGGAATGATGATTTTGGGTTGTACCGAGTCTGAAACCAAGTGGATTTATTTTTTGTCCCATATTTTTTTATTATATTATCTTTTCATCCATTTTTTTTCTAAAGATTCATCTAAATTTTAGATTTATCTTTTAATACAATTGTTATATGACAAGTGGGTCTTTTTATCGGATAACTACGTCCTCTAGCCCTGGGTCTTAACTTTTTCACAAAGGGACCCCCATTGACTTCGGCTTTACTAATGAATGAATCAGCTTCGTTCAAACCCATATTATGATTAGCATTTGCTGCTGCAGAATAAACCAATTTTAAAATGGGATAAGATGCTCGATAAGGCATGAGTTCCAGTACCATAAGTGTTTCCTCATAAGAACGCCCGCGAATCTGATCAATTACTCTTCGCGCTTTGAAAACAGACATAGATATATGTTTAGCTAAAACTTTTACTTCTCTACCCGAATTTGAGTTCTTTATCATAAGGTTTCTCCCCCGCCAATGAATGATCTTTTTTTCCAAATTAATTAACGACGAGATTTATTATCGTTTCTCGCATGTCTCGCGAAAGTCAGAGTAGGCGCGAATTCTCCCAATTTGTGACCTACCATACGATCTGTTATATAAATAGGTAAATGTTCTTTTCCATTATGAACAGCGATTGTATGGCCAATCATTTTGGGTATAATGGTAGATGCCCGAGACCAAGTTACTATTATTTCTTTCTCCTCCCTCATGTTGAGTTTTTCAATTTTTCTCGATAAATGATTAGCTACAAAAGGATTTTTTTTTAGTGAACGTGTCACAGCCGATTACTCCTTTTTTTTACATTTTAAAGATTGGCATTCTATGTCCAATAGAATATCTCGATCTAAGTATGAAGGTAAGAATAAATACAATAATGATGAATGGAAAAAAGAGAAAATCCTTTAGCTGGATAAGGGGCGGATGTAGCCAAGTGGATCAAGGCAGTGGATTGTGAATCCACCATGCGCGGGTTCAATTCCCGTCGTTCGCCCATCACATTATTTCAAATTCCAAAAATTCGATTTTCAATATTCCTATTTACGGCGACGAAGAATAAAACTATCACTATATTTTTTCCTTTTCCTACTTCTTCTTCCAAGCGCAGGATAACCCCAGGGGGTTGTGGGTTTTTTTCTACCAATTGGGGCTCTCCCTTCCCCGCCCCCATGTGGATGGTCTACAGGGTTCATAACTACTCCTCTTACTACAGGACGCTTACCTAGCCAACATTTCGATCCGGCTCTACCCAAACTTTTTTGGTTCACCCCAACATTACCCACTTGTCCGACTGTTGCTAAGCAGTTTTTGGATATCAAACGGACCTCCCCAGATGGTAATCTTAATGTGGCCGATTTACCCTCTTTTGCAATCAGCTTCGCTACAGCGCCTGCAGCTCTAGCTAATTGTCCACCCTTTCCAAGTGTGATTTCTATGTTATGTATGGCCGTGCCTAAGGGCATATCGGTTGAAGTAGATTCTTCTTTTTTATCAATAAAAACCCCTTCCCAAACTGTACAAGCTTCTTCCAAAGCATACGGCTTTCTAGATGTATATGATGATATCTAGACAGATGGATCTTATATGAATCATATGATGAAGTACCACACGAGTGGATATATAGGAATCCAAATCTGCCGAATCACTCATGTATGATCTTCTACATCCTAGGTCTCCCCGTTCCGTCATCTGGCTTATGTTCTTCATGTAGCATTCAGACCGAATGACTCTATGAAATTACGTCGATACTTCCACATATTACGGGTAACGTAGGAGACATCTCTATTTTTCCCCCGGGGGATCTTTATAATTACCACTGCTTAGCTTTCAATTCGCCTCTGACCATCAAATTAAATGTGAATAACCCGTCCTCCTCTCTTTGAAACAAGGGGCGCTTCCGGTTCTGTGCGTGCTTCAAACAATTTTGTCTTCTCCATATTACCATATCTCTAGAGTCAATAATTTTCTATGAGGAACTACTGAACTCAATCACTTGCTGCCGTTACTCAACAGTTTTCTGTTGAGGTCTATCCCATAGAGGTACTCAAATTGGATCAGTGATTGATTTCTAGGTTTCGTCGTAAACCTAATTGGTTACTTCCAATTACGTAAATCAATAGTTCAAACCGCACTCAAAGGTAGGGCATTTCCCATTGCTATAGGAACTTCTGTACCAGAAACAATGGTATCTCCAATTATAGCCCCTCTGGGATGTAAAATATATCTCTTCTCACCATCCCCATAGTGTATGAGACAAATGTATGCATTTCGATTAGGGTCGTATTCTATGGTTACGATTCTACCAGATATGTCTTTTTCATTCCGTCGAAAATCGATTTTACGGTATAGACGCTTATGACCTCCCCCTCTATGCCTTGCGGTAATGATTCCTCTGGCATTACGACCTTTACCACAACGATGCTGTCCATAGATCAAATTATTTCGTGGATTGGATTTCACTTGACTGTCTACGGCTCCATTGCGTGTGCTCGGGGTAGAAGTTTTGTATAAATGTATCGCCGTGTTATTAAGTATTTTGCTTTAAGTTCTTTTCTCTATAAGAGGTGGAATAGAATAACCCGGTTGAAGCGTAATGATCATACGTCTGTAATGCATTGTATGTCCCATAATAGGTCCCATTCTTCTACCCTTTCCTGGGAGTCGATGACTATTCATAGCTATTACCTTGACACCAAAGAAGAGTTCGACCCAATGCTTTATTTCTGTCCTAGTTGATCCTGATTCGATATTAGAAGTATATTGATTGTTCCCCAATAACCGAATACTTTTTTCTGTAAATACTGCATATTTGATTCCATCCATAAATCCATTTTCTTCCCTATGAGTTCCAGTATCGATAAGAATTCTAGTTCTTACTGTTCATATGTTATGGTATGAATATACCATACCAATTCGTTATGTATGGATGATGAGATTCCATTGATACAGAGCCAATTCCAATAGACTTATTGAACGTTCCCATTGGCGTGCATCCAGCAGGAATTGAACCTACGAATTTGCCAATTATGAGTTGGGCGCTTTAACCATTCAGCCATGGATGCTTAACAGGGCTCATCGTACATCGTGAATAACCAAATTCCAATTGAAATGAAATCTTTAGGAGGAATCAATGAAAATCTTTAGGAGGAATCAATGAAACGACATCAATTCAAATCCTGGATCTTCGAATTGAGAGAGATAT